ATGGGACAAATACGCCCATAGTGACTAGGATGGATATCTCGTATCCGAAAATTAGCAGTTCGCCCTGTTAATCCGCCAGGGCCCAAATAACTCAATTTTCTCCCATGAACAATTTGTGTCAATGGATTAGTTCGATCCAAAACTTGAGATAATGGGTGTAATCCGAAAAAGGATTCATAAGTAGTTGTTAACGGAGTTGAAGTTACCAAATTCTGAGGAGTAGGTATCAATTTATGCCTAATTGCTCCGGATATAGTTCCCTTAACTACATTTTCTAAACGAGCCAGAGCCAACCCGAGCTGGTCTTGTAAAAGATCCGCTACAGAGCGAATCCGTTTATTTTTCAAATGATTCATATCATCAAGTGTACCCATTCCAAATTTCATCCCAATCAAATGATCAGCAGCTGCTAATATATCTCGCGGTAACAAAAATATATTGTTCTGAGGTATATTAAGATTCAGTCTCCAATTAATATTTCGGCGACCAATCCTTCCCAATTCACACCTTTGATGAAAGAATTTTTTTTGTAATTCCTTACATAAGGATTCAGAAAATATTGGATCCCCACCTACACAAGAAAATTGTTGATAAAACTCCAAAATAGCATTTTCTTTTGACCCAATTTTTTTTTTCTCCTTATCGGTCAAGAAAGATAAGAAAATTTCAGGGTAGCAAACATTCTCTAGAATTTCTCTTAGATTCGAACCCATAGCTGATGATAGAACTAGAATAGATATTTTCTGTTTCCTACTCACACGAGCCCATATTCTTGCTTTTTTATCAATCTCTAATTCTAACCTGCCTCCCCAATCTGATATTATGGTGCCGGTATAGACCGAAATCCCGTTATGATCCAATTCTGACTGGTAATAGATACCAGGACTTTGCAATATTTGATTGATCACAATTCTGTATATTCCGTTTACTATAGAAGTTCCAAGGGAATTCATTAAAGGAATGTTTCCAATAAAAATTCTTTGTTCTTGCATATTCCTACTGGTTTTCCAAATTAATCCCGCGGATACATATAATTCAGAAGAATATGTAAGTGATTCATAGACAGCATCTCGTTCTTTTATCAGAGGTTCTACCAATTGATATGTTTCCATAAATAATTGAAATTCAATTTCGTGATCTATATCTTCAATTTTGGGAAACTTGGAAAGTTCTTCTATTAAACCCTGATCAATAAACCGATAAAACCCTTCAAATTGTATCTGATTTAATCCGGGTATTGTAGATGTTCCCTCTTTTCCATCCCCGAGCATCTTTTTTGAATTTACCATTTATCCGTTTATTGAAAAAATACCATCCCATCTCTCATTCTTCACCGAATCATATCCATAGAATTCGATCTAGCAATAATGGAATTTCTATTCTGTTTACTGAATCACATGAAATTTTATTCAACTCCACGATATATGGAATGTATGAAATACGTATGAACGGAGACTAGATTCAATTCGCATTTTTTATAAGAAAGAGATCCAAATGGAATAGAATTGAGAAATACCACTGGAACTTATGTAGTTTTGTAAAGACTAGACAAAAAGTAATTTCATTTTCACCTATGATATTACATATTCCAATTCGATTGCATACCATTAAAAAAATGTATCCACGATTGGATCTCTTCGAGCAGATAAACATATAATAAATAGAAAACTTTTTTTTTTACCACTTTACTTTTCCATGTATTTGTATTTCATTATTCAAAAAAATATTTGCAGAAAATAGATTGATTTTTACCTATTTTGACTAGAATAGTTAGAATATCATTGAATTGAAGTAGGTAAGAAAACTTGTGTTTTTTTTATTTATTAATTTTTTTGATTATTAAAATAAAAAAGAATGCACAGATATATATGTCTCTTTTTCTTCTTTTATTGTGGTACAGTTCTATTTGGGACAGCACATACTATCAAAAATGAAATTTGCTCTTCAATGTATTCAATCACAAATTGAAATATAAAAATTTATTGAGAATTACTCCTCAAAAGCATCCCTAGAGAGATAAAATACCCCATTATAGAGCTATAGCTCTATAACACAACGTAACGTATGTTCTGATTCTGGGGTTTACATATACTCATCATTACTGTTATAATTGAAATTGAAGAAGATTTCTTTTTAATTGAAAAAACTCAATATAGATTAGTTATAAATCCATTTCTAATGATTTATTTTATTAATATTATTAGAAATAAAAAAATGTAGATTTTAATTCAAAAATGGTCATGAATTTACAGTCAATAGTTAATGGTTCTGGTTTGTACTGGATTCTATATTTTGTGACTGAAAATCTATATATATATATATAGATTTTTTTTTCGGAGTTGAAAAAAAAAAAAAGAGAAAATAGGAATCTAGTTTCTATCGTTTTGGCGGCATGGCCGAGTGGTAAGGCGGGGGACTGCAAATCCTTTTTCCCCAGTTCAAATCCGGGTGCCGCCTCAACAACAGACTTGAAATACCCTATTATAACAAACGTAGGAAAAGACTCTTGATACTTTTGTTTCGTGATTCTAAGCCCCGGGCTCTCGAGGTTCTATTCTCTAACCTAAAGTTTTGCCTATCAGATTCAAGGAAAACTTAAAGTAGTGGAGGGAAATCCATAAATCTTTACTTGCCACTACTAATTTAGTTACACTTACTGAGTCTTCAATTAGATTGGATAGGAATTAAATTAATAGTTTTGGAAAGGACCTAAGATACTTTGGATACAGACTCATGAAAGTCTCGTAATGCTCAGACATTCAATCAATATTAGATTAGATGAAGAATTGCCTTTCATTTTGCTTCCAAAAATCAAAAACGATAAAAGAAAGAAAAAGTATTATTCTTTCTATTCTTTCTACATGTGCGTGAGATTCCTTGGATACTTCAAAAAGTGTCCATTTGCTTGTGTTTACATCTTGTCGATTCTACTAGAAATTCTATAATTAAGAATAACTCATTATAAGATAAGTGGATTTTTTTGAGTAGTTCATCAATGGTGACCAAATACCTCTCCCTTTTTTTGACTCTGCACCAGTGATTTCACTATTATTAGTGAACAATAATGGAATAGTTTCTTCATATTCATAGAAATAGGGGACATAATTCACATGGATATAGTAAGTCTCGCATGGGCTGCTTTAATGGTAGTTTTTACATTTTCCCTCTCTCTCGTAGTGTGGGGAAGAAGTGGACTCTAGAAGTACTCCTAATTGCGGTAATAATAAAACTCTATCAACCTGTATCAATTGTTTTAGTTTTCTAGACCGTTCGGCAATTTTTTAAAGATTTTTGTTTTGTTTTATTGACTCATTTTCTATTTTTATATTAGGGTTTACACGGTTAACCATTCATGGGGTAACCCCCTTTTTAGAAATATGAAGAAGTTTTCATCGAATGGGGATTATCTGTATTAAATGGATCAAACAAACAAATGAAATCGAGAAAGTATGTACATACATTTAATATTCTATTGAATTTATATTGACCTTTATAAAGAAAAAGAGAGATATAGGTGGATTCCTTTATATTAAGATATTTCACTTGTATCTTTATACATTACAATAACCATAATGGCTAGTATGGTAGAAAGAGATCTCTTTCTACCATACTAGCGGGCCCCTTAGGATACTACTACTGAGTCTAATGCATTCCTTTCATTTAAGACGAGAAATTTAAATCTTTTTTTTTTTTTCGTTGATAGTCAAATTGTATTCAAATTAATCATTTTGACTAACAGTTTTTACGTAAATTATAAGCAAAAAAGCAGTAGGAACGAGAATGAAGAGTGCAGTAGCAATAAATGCAAGAATATTGACTTCCATAATTTAATCGTTTATTATTTTTTTTTCTTTAGAATATCTCGGGATTTAATCCCATAGAGATGAGAAATCTTTCGCTTGTAAACTCACTCAGATGAATTTAGATTTCGATGATATCGAATGAAATAAATATCATGAATAACAATATCGGAGCTATAAAATCGATTCATCGTCAAGAATTTAATAGTATAACCATAGGAAGATCTTTTATCCACACCGAATACATAATGAGAGTCCTGATCCAATCAAAAAATATTGATTTATAATTATTTTTCCCCGCTTTATTTTCTACAACCTAGTATACTTTACTTTCCTTGTACAATTATCTGATGAAGTACCATAAAAAACCTTTTCTACTTCGATTGTTTACAAAAATAGTTTCTAAAGAACCTTATTAAATAAACAATAGAAATCAAATAGAGAAAACAAGTACGAAGTTCAATGTTGAAATTTTTAAAATTTTTTAAGGGTATATCCTCTTTTTGGAAAACAAAGAAAGGGAATGTGACAAAGACGAGTCCCAGTAAAAAAAAAAAAACTCAAATATTCAAAAAAATTAACTAGTTAAATTTTCTTACGAGTTTTTTCTTCGCCATCGACTCTAATCTTTAAAAAGAGCATATTCATTAGAGAATACTCATTTTATCTTTATTTTTTAAATATCCTCTTTCCTTGGTTGGATTTGAACTATTTTCAATTCCTTAACTTCATAGAAAGAAAAGTATATATAGGTACAGGTACTCTTGGCAAATGTATTATACGCTATCCTATTCCATTTTCCTACACGAATTAAGTTGACAAAAAGCGGAAACCCCATACAGTATCTCTTTCTTGAAGTGTTGAATGTTCTCAATAATTATAATTAATTTACATATGTCTCTCTACCATCAATTGGTGCTAGTTAAAATAATGGAAATACCCCTTTCTTTTGCTTGATGAAAAAAGAAAAATAAAACAAAAAGATAAATGAAACCATTTTTATCCCCTTGTCCAAAAACAAAAGGGGGAGTTAATGTCTTTTTTTTATTGAATCCGCCGGGACTGACGGGGCTCGAACCCGCAGCTTCCGCCTTGACAGGGCGGTGCTCTGACCAATTGAACTACAATCCCATGGAAATCAAGTAGGTAGCTTACATATTCCTTCTTATTATTTCATTTTCATTTTAGATTAAAATTATT